GTTAATGTAGCTTAAATTTTTACTAAAGCAAGACACTGAAAATGTCTAGATGGGCATGTACTGCCCCATCAACATAAAGGTTTGGTCCCAGCCTTTCTATTAGTCCTTAACAGACTTACACATGCGAGCATCTACATCCCAGTGAGAATGCCCTCTAAATCACAAAGATTAAAAGGAGCAGGTATCAAGCACGCTACTTCAGCAGCTCATAACGCCTTGCTTAGCCACACCCCCACGGGACACAGCAGTGATAAAAATTAAGCCATAAACGAAAGTTTGACTAAGTCATGTTAACTAGGGTTGGTAAACTTCGTGCCAGCCACCGCGGTCATACGATTGACCCAAATTAATAGAAATACGGCGTAAAGAGTGTTAAAGAATCGTATAAAATAAAGTTAAATCTTAATTAAGCTGTAAAAAGTCATAATTAAAATTAAACTAAACCACGAAGGTGACTTTAATACAATCTGACTACACGAAAACTAAGATCCAAACTGGGATTAGATACCCCACTATGCTTAGTCGTAAACATAAATAGTCTAAAAACAAGACTATTCGCCAGAGTACTACTAGCAATAGCCTAAAACTCAAGGGACTTGGCGGTGCTTCATATCCGCCTAGAGGAGCCTGTTCTATAATCGATAAACCCCGATCAACCTCACCAACCCTTGCTACTTCAGTCTATATACCGCCATCTTCAGCAAACCCTAAAAAGGAACGGAAGTAAGCATAATTATCCTACATAAAAACGTTAGGTCAAGGTGTAACTTATGGGGTGGGAAGAAATGGGCTACATTTTCTACATTAAGAATATCCTATCTCTACGAAAGTTTTTATGAAACCTAAAAACTAAAGGAGGATTTAGCAGTAAATTAAGAATAGAGTGCTTAATTGAATAAGGCCATGGAGCACGCACACACCGCCCGTCACCCTCCTCAAACATTACCGCTAAGCCCTAGCTAGCTAACACACGCCAAGCAACCCTGCAAGAGGAGACAAGTCGTAACAAGGTAAGCATACTGGAAAGTGTGCTTGGATAAAACAAGATGTAGCTTAAACAAAGCATCTAGTTTACACCTAGAAGATTCCACAATCCGTGTACATCTTGAACCAATTCTAGCCCAACCTAACCCACCTTGATATTATCAAATTTTAATCAAATAAAACATTCACCATACATTTAAAGTATAGGAGATAGAAATTCAAACTACTATTGGCGCTATAGAGAAAGTACCGTAAGGGAAAGATGAAAGAATACATTAAAAGTATAAAAAAGCAAAGATTACCCCTTGTACCTTTTGCATAATGACTTAACTAGTAGCAACTTAGCAAAGAGACCTTAAGTTAAACTACCCGAAACCAGACGAGCTACTTATGGGCAGTAGACAGAACAAACTCATCTATGTAGCAAAATAGTGAGAAGACCTGTAAGTAGAGGTGAAAAGCCTAACGAGCCTGGTAATAGCTGGTTGTCCAAGAAAGGAATTTCAGTTCAACATTAAATAATACTAACAAACACCCTAAGTCTTAACGTATATTTAACTGTTAGTCTAAAAAGGTACAGCCTTTTAGAAATGGATACAACCTTAACTAGAGAGTAAAACAAACATTATAACCATAGTTGGCCTAAAAGCAGCCACCAATTAAGAAAGCGTTCAAGCTCAACACTAAAATAATGTCTTAATCCCAATAATTAAACAAATCAACTCCTAGCCTGACTATTGGACTAATCTATACAAACATAGAAGCAATACTGTTAATATGAGTAACAAGAAAAATTTCTCCTCGCACAAGCTTATATCAGTGACTGATAGTATACTGATAGTTAACAGCTAATAAATAAAATCCAACACCAAACTATTTATTAAAAGTACTGTTAACCCAACACAGGTGTGCATTAAGGAAAGATTAAAAAAAGTAAAAGGAACTCGGCAAACACAAACCCCGCCTGTTTACCAAAAACATCACCTCTAGCATAACCAGTATTAGAGGCACTGCCTGCCCAGTGACAATCGTTAAACGGCCGCGGTATTCTGACCGTGCAAAGGTAGCATAATCACTTGTTCTTTAAATAAGGGCTTGTATGAATGGCCACACGAGGGTTTTACTGTCTCTTACTTTTAATCAGTGAAATTGACCTCCCCGTGAAGAGGCGGGGATAATAAAATAAGACGAGAAGACCCTATGGAGCTTTAATTAACCAACCCAAATAAACTATAAATCTAAACCACCAAGGAATAACAAAACCTTATATGGGTTGACAATTTTGGTTGGGGTGACCTCGGAGTACAAAAAAACCTCCGAGTGATTAAAACCTAGGCTTACCAGCCAAAGTTTCATATCACTTATTGATCCAAAATTTTTGATCAACGGAACAAGTTACCCTAGGGATAACAGCGCAATCCTATTCTAGAGTCCATATCGACAATAGGGTTTACGACCTCGATGTTGGATCAGGACATCCTAATGGTGTAGCCGCTATTAAAGGTTCGTTTGTTCAACGATTAAAGTCCTACGTGATCTGAGTTCAGACCGGAGTAATCCAGGTCGGTTTCTATCTATTACGCATTTCTCCCAGTACGAAAGGACAAGAGAAATAAGGCCAACTTCAGAAAAGCGCCTTCAAACAATTAATGATTTAATCTCAACTTAATAAACAAGCGCAAATCATACCTGCCCAAGATCAGGGCTTTGTTGGGGTGGCAGAGTCTGGCAACTGTATAAAACTTAAACTTTTACACCCAGAGGTTCAAATCCTCTCCTCAACAAAATGTTTATAATTAATACCCTAATACTTATACTCCCCATCCTCCTAGCCGTAGCATTCCTAACATTAGTAGAACGTAAAATCCTAGGCTATATGCAACTCCGAAAAGGACCAAACATCGTAGGCCCATATGGTCTGCTCCAACCCTTTGCTGATGCAATTAAACTGTTCACCAAAGAGCCCCTACGACCAGCTACATCCTCTACCACTATATTTATCATTGCACCAATCCTAGCTTTAACCCTAGCCCTCACAATATGATGCCCTCTACCCATACCATACCCACTCATCAACATAAACCTAGGAGTACTCTTTATACTAGCAATATCCAGCCTAGCCGTCTACTCTATTCTATGATCGGGCTGAGCTTCCAATTCAAAATACGCACTAATCGGAGCTCTCCGAGCAGTAGCACAAACAATCTCATATGAAGTAACACTAGCCATCATCCTCCTATCAGTGCTTTTAATAAACGGCTCTTTCACTCTATCTACACTAACTACAACTCAAGAACAACTCTGATTATTATTCCCTTCCTGACCACTAGCCATAATATGGTTTATCTCTACCCTAGCAGAAACCAACCGAGCTCCTTTTGATCTAACAGAAGGAGAGTCAGAGCTCGTATCTGGCTTCAACGTAGAATATGCAGCAGGACCCTTCGCCCTATTTTTCTTAGCAGAATACGCCAACATTATCATAATAAATATATTCACAACAATTCTCTTCTTAGGAGCATTCCACGATCCCTATACACCAGAACTATACACAACAAATCTAATCCTTAAAACGCTACTACTTACAATATCCTTCCTATGAATTCGAGCATCCTACCCACGCTTCCGATATGACCAATTAATACACTTACTCTGAAAAAACTTCCTTCCCCTAACACTAGCCCTCTGCATATGACACGTATCACTACCCATTATAACAGCAGGCATTCCTCCACAAACATAGTACAAGAGATATGTCTGACAAAAGAATTACTTTGATAGAGTAAACAATAGAGGTTTAAGCCCTCTTATTTCTAGAATAATAGGAATCGAACCTACCCTTAAGAATTCAAACTTCTTCGTGCTACCACATTACACTATAATCTACAGTAAGGTCAGCTAAATAAGCTATCGGGCCCATACCCCGAAAATGTTGGTTTATACCCTTCCCATACTAATAAATCCACCCGTCTCTATCATTATCCTATCAACCCTCATCCTAAGCACAACAATCGTAATTACTAGCTCCCACTGACTGTTCGCCTGAATTGGATTTGAAATAAACATAATGACGATTATCCCCATTATAATAAAAAACCCTAACCCCCGAGCCACAGAAGCCTCCACTAAGTATTTTCTAACACAAGCTACCGCATCCACACTACTCATAATAGCCATTATTATTAACTCAATATATTCCGGTCAATGGACCATCACAAAACTATTTAATCCAACAGCATCCATACTAATAACAATAGCCCTAGCTATCAAACTAGGACTATCACCATTCCACTTCTGAGTACCTGAAGTGACACAAGGTATTCCCCTAACCACAGGCCTAATCTTACTCACATGACAAAAACTTGCACCACTATTAATCCTCTACCAAATTTCACCATCAATCAACTTAAACCTGATATTAACCATATCACTACTTTCCATCCTAATCGGAGGCTGAGGCGGACTAAACCAAACACAACTCCGAAAAATCATAGCTTATTCATCAATTGCCCATATAGGATGAATGACAACTATTCTATTATATAATCCAACTTTAACCCTACTAAACCTATTAATCTACATTACAACAACCTTCACAATATTTATGTTACTCATCCAAAACTCTACTACTACTACACTATCATTGTCCCTAACATGAAACAAAATACCCATCACCACAACCTTTACTATACTAACCTTACTCTCTATAGGAGGACTCCCCCCACTCTCAGGATTCATACCCAAATGAATAATCATTCAAGAACTGACAAAAAATGATACCCTTGCTATACCAACATTCATAGCCATCACAGCACTACTCAACCTATACTTCTATATACGCCTCACTTACTCCACAGCACTAACCCTATTCCCCTCTATAAACAACATAAAAATAAAATGACAATTCCACTCCACAAAACGAATAACTCTACTACCAACAACAATCGTATTATCCACAATACTTCTACCCCTCACACCAATACTCTCCACCCTACTATAGAAGTTTAGGTTAAACTAGACCAAGAGCCTTCAAAGCCCTAAGTAAGTACAATCCACTTAACTTCTGCCCATAAGGACTGCAAGATTATATCTTACATCAACTGAACGCAAATCAAACACTTTCATTAAGCTAAGTCCTCACTAGATTGGAGGGATACATTTCCCACGAACTTTTAGTTAACAGCTAAATACCCTAGTCAACTGGCTTCAATCTACTTCTCCCGCCGCGAGAAAAAAAAGGCGGGAGAAGTCCCGGCAGGATTGAAGCTGCTTCTTTGAACTTGCAATTCAAAATGACTATTCACTACAGGACTTGGCAAAAAGAGGACTCCACCTCTGTCTTTAGATTTACAGTCTAATGCCTACTCGGCCATTTTACCTATGTTCATAAACCGCTGACTATTCTCAACTAACCACAAAGACATTGGCACTCTATACTTACTATTTGGTGCCTGAGCAGGAATAGTAGGCACTGGCCTAAGCTTATTAATCCGCGCTGAACTAGGTCAGCCTGGCATACTAATCGGAGATGACCAAGTTTATAACGTACTAGTAACAGCCCACGCCTTCGTAATAATCTTCTTCATAGTTATACCCATCATGATCGGTGGATTTGGGAATTGGTTAGTTCCTTTAATAATTGGATCTCCCGATATAGCCTTCCCCCGTATAAACAACATAAGTTTCTGATTACTTCCCCCCTCCTTCCTACTACTAATAGCATCCTCAATAATTGAAGCTGGCGCAGGCACAGGTTGAACTGTATATCCTCCCTTAGCTGGAAACCTAGCACATGCAGGAGCTTCAGTCGACCTTACCATTTTCTCTTTACACTTAGCAGGTGCATCCTCAATTCTAGGGGCCATTAACTTCATTACAACTATTATCAACATAAAACCCCCCGCTATAACTCAATACCAAACACCCCTATTCGTATGATCAGTCCTAGTCACAGCAGTGTTACTCCTACTATCACTACCTGTTCTAGCAGCTGGAATTACTATACTATTAACTGACCGAGACTTAAACACAACCTTCTTTGATCCTGCAGGAGGAGGAGACCCAATTCTATACCAACATCTCTTCTGATTCTTCGGCCACCCCGAAGTATACATTCTGATTCTACCGGGCTTTGGGATAATCTCACACATCGTAACCTACTATTCAGGAAAAAAAGAACCCTTTGGGTACATAGGAATAGTTTGAGCTATAGTCTCTATTGGGTTCTTAGGCTTCATCGTATGAGCCCACCATATATTCACAGTCGGAATAGACGTTGACACACGAGCATACTTCACATCAGCCACCATAATTATTGCTATCCCCACAGGAGTCAAAGTTTTCAGCTGACTAGCAACGCTTCATGGGGGAAACATTAAATGGTCTCCCGCTTTAATATGAGCCCTAGGCTTCATTTTCCTTTTTACAGTAGGCGGCCTAACCGGTATCGTCCTAGCCAATTCATCTTTAGATATCGTGCTCCACGATACTTATTACGTAGTTGCCCATTTTCACTATGTACTCTCAATAGGAGCCGTATTTGCCATCATAGGAGGGTTCGTCCACTGATTCCCCCTATTCTCAGGATATACACTTAACTCAACATGAGCAAAAAGTTCATTCGTAATTATATTTGTAGGTGTGAACCTAACATTTTTCCCTCAACACTTCCTAGGTCTATCCGGTATACCCCGACGATATTCAGACTACCCAGATGCTTACACAACATGAAATACTATCTCATCAATAGGTTCCTTCATTTCACTAACAGCAGTCATACTAATAATTTTCATTATCTGAGAAGCATTCGCCTCCAAACGGGAAGTCCTAACAGTAGATCTCACATCCACTAACCTTGAGTGACTAAATGGATGCCCTCCACCATACCACACATTCGAAGAACCAGCATTCGTTAATCCGAAGTGATCAAGAAAGGAAGGAATCGAACCCCCTATAATTGGTTTCAAGCCAACACCATAACCATTATGTCTTTCTTTATAAACGAGGTATTAGTAAAATCTTACATAACTTTGTCAAAGTTAAGTCACAAGTGAAAATCCTGTATATCTCTATGGCATATCCCTTCCAACTAGGATTTCAAGACGCAACATCACCTATCATAGAAGAACTCCTACATTTCCATGACCACACACTAATAATTGTCTTCCTAATTAGCTCCTTAGTCCTATATATTATTACCCTTATACTCACAACCAAACTAACACATACTAACACAATAGATGCCCAAGAAGTAGAAACCATCTGAACTATCCTCCCAGCTATCATTCTAATCCTAATCGCCCTCCCTTCATTACGAATTCTCTATATGATAGATGAAATCAACAACCCCTCCCTTACAGTTAAAACTATAGGTCACCAATGATACTGAAGCTACGAATATACTGATTATGAAGACTTAAACTTTGACTCATACATAATCCCAACATCAGATCTAAAACCCGGAGAGCTGCGACTACTAGAAGTAGATAACCGAATAGTACTACCTATAGAGATAACAATCCGAATACTAGTATCTTCTGAAGACGTACTACACTCATGAGCCGTACCCTCTCTAGGATTAAAAACAGATGCCATTCCTGGACGCCTCAATCAAACAACTCTAATATCAACACGACCAGGCTTATTCTATGGACAATGCTCAGAAATTTGTGGGTCTAATCATAGCTTCATACCAATCGTTCTTGAATTAGTACCCTTAGAGAACTTTGAAAAATGATCTACATCTATACTATAATTTCATTAAGAAGCTAAACTAGCATTAACCTTTTAAGTTAAAGACTGAAAGCCCAAACTTTCCTTAATGGTATGCCACAACTAGATACATCAACATGACTTCCCGTTATCTTATCAATACTATTAGCCCTCTTCACACTATTTCAACTAAAAATCTCAAAACATCTTTACCACTCTAACCCTAAAATAATCACTAAACCACAAAAACAACAAACCCCCTGAAACATTACATGAACGAAAATCTATTTGCCTCTTTTACAATCCCAATAATACTAGGTATCCCTATCGTTACCTTAATCATTGTATTCCCTACTATTTTATTCCCTACACCAAACCGACTAATCAACAACCGCACAATTTCCCTCCAACAATGATTGACTAAACTCACATCAAAACAACTAATAAATATACACAACCCCAAAGGCCAAACTTGATCTTTAATACTCATTTCACTCCTCTTATTTATTGCCTCTACAAACCTTCTCGGAATGCTACCTCACTCGTTTACACCCACTACGCAACTATCAATAAATATCGGAATAGCTATCCCCTTATGAGCTGGCACAGTCATCATAGGCTTCCGTAACAAAACAAAAATATCCCTAGCTCATCTTCTACCACAAGGCACACCTACTTTTCTTATCCCTATGCTAGTAATTATTGAAACCATTAGCCTATTTATTCAACCAATGGCACTAGCCGTACGACTAACCGCCAACATCACAGCAGGACACCTATTAATACATTTAATTGGAAAAACAACCCTCGCACTAATAAACATTAGCCTATCCGTAGCCTTCATCACATTTATAATCCTCATCCTACTAACTATTCTTGAATTCGCTGTTGCTTTAATCCAAGCTTATGTCTTTACCCTCCTAGTGAGCCTATACCTGCATGACAATACATAATGACCCACCAAACTCACTCATACCATATAGTAAATCCTAGCCCTTGACCCCTTACAGGAGCCCTCTCAGCACTTCTAATAACATCAGGACTAATTATATGATTCCACTTCAACTCAATTCTCCTACTTACCTTAGGCTTACTAACAATTATCTTAACAGTGTCCCAATGATGACGAGATATCATCCGAGAAAGTACCTTCCAAGGCCACCATACACCAATAGTTCAAAAAGGACTTCGATATGGAATGATCTTATTTATTCTATCTGAAGTCTTATTTTTTACAGGCTTTTTCTGAGCCTTCTACCATTCAAGCCTTGCTCCTACTCCTGAACTAGGCGGATGTTGACCTCCAACAGGAATCCATCCCCTAAACCCCTTAGAAGTCCCACTCCTTAATACTTCCGTCCTACTGGCTTCTGGCGTATCTATCACCTGAGCCCACCATAGCCTTATAGAAGGAAACCGTAATCACATGCTCCAAGCCCTCTTCATTACAATTACACTTGGCATCTATTTCACCTTACTACAAGCATCAGAATATTATGAAGCCCCCTTCACAATCTCAGATGGAATCTACGGATCTACATTTTTTGTAGCCACCGGCTTTCATGGACTACATGTTATTATCGGATCCACCTTCCTCCTTGTCTGCTTCCTACGCCAAATAAAATTTCACTTTACGTCAAGCCACCATTTTGGCTTTGAAGCCGCTGCCTGATACTGACATTTCGTAGATGTGGTATGACTGTTTCTCTACGTATCTATCTATTGATGAGGCTCATAGTCCTTTTAGTATTAACAAGTACAGCTGACTTCCAATCAGTTAGTTTCGGTATACCCCGAAAAAGAACAATAAATCTTCTATTAACACTAACAACAAACATGACCCTGGCCCTATTACTCGTAATTATCGCTTTCTGATTGCCCCAATTAAACACATATGCAGAAAAAACAAGTCCTTATGAATGTGGATTCGACCCTATAGGATCTGCCCGCTTACCCTTCTCCATAAAATTCTTCTTAGTAGCAATCACCTTTCTCCTCTTCGACCTAGAAATTGCCCTTCTACTTCCCCTTCCCTGAGCAATCCAAACAAACAACCTAAACACAATACTCATCATAGCCTTATTCTTAATCTCCTTACTAGCAGCCAGCTTAGCCTATGAATGAACCCAAAAAGGCCTAGAATGAGCTGAATATGGTACTTAGTTTAAAACAAAACAAGTGATTTCGACTCACTAGACTGTGATCCAACTCACAAATACCAGGTGTCTTTAATCCACATAAACATTATTATAGCCTTCACCCTATCCCTTGTAGGACTGCTAATGTATCGATCTCACCTAATATCCGCACTACTCTGTATGGAAGGAATGATATTATCACTATTCATCTTAGCAACTCTTACAGCCCTAAACTTACACTTCACTTTAGCCAACATGATACCAATTATTCTCCTAGTATTCGCAGCCTGCGAAGCAGCTATTGGACTAGCCCTACTAGTTAAAATTTCCAATACATATGGCACCGACTACGTACAAAACCTTAACCTCCTCCAATGCTAAAATTCATTATCCCCACTATCATATTAATACCTCTAACCTGATTATCAAAAAGTAATCATATCTGAATTAACTCCACAGCCTATAGCTTACTAATTAGCTTCACAAGCCTCCTTCTCCTTAATCAATTTAACGATAACAGCCTTAATTACTCCTTAACATTCTTCTCTGACTCCCTTTCCACACCACTTCTAATATTAACAATATGACTTCTCCCCTTGATACTAATAGCAAGCCAATCTCACCTCCTTAAAGAAACCCTTATCCGAAAAAAACTCTACATTACAATACTAATCATATTACAAACACTTTTAATCATAACATTCACCGCCACAGAACTAATCTTATTCTATATCACATTCGAAGCTACACTAGTCCCAACCCTTATCATCATTACCCGCTGAGGCAACCAAACAGAACGTCTCAACGCAGGACTCTACTTCCTATTCTATACACTAACTGGATCTCTCCCACTATTAGTAGCACTAACATACTTACAAAACACAATAGGAACCCTAAATTTTCTTCTATTACAGCACTGAACTCAACCACTATCCCCATCCTGATCCAACACCCTAATATGACTAGCCTGCATAATAGCTTTTTTAGTAAAAATACCTCTTTACGGACTACATCTCTGATTACCTAAAGCACACGTAGAGGCCCCCATTGCAGGCTCAATAGTCCTTGCAGCCGTACTCCTAAAACTAGGAGGCTACGGTATACTACGAATTACACCTCTACTCAACCCCCTAACAGAACATATAGCTTACCCATTTCTTATATTATCCCTATGAGGAATAATTATAACCAGCTCTATTTGTTTACGCCAAACAGACCTAAAGTCTCTAATCGCATACTCTTCAATCAGCCATATAGCACTCGTCATCGTAGCTATCCTCATTCAAACACCCTGAAGTTATATAGGAGCTACCGCCCTAATAATCGCCCACGGCCTAACATCCTCTATACTATTCTGCCTAGCAAATTCAAATGACGAACGAACCCATAGCCGAACTATAATTCTAGCACGAGGACTACAAATCTTTCTTCCACTAATAGCCACCTGATGACTACTAGCAAGTCTAACAAACCTCGCTTTACCCCCCACTATTAACCTAATTGGAGAACTACTCGTAGTTATATCAACTTTCTCATGATCAAACCCCACCATCATCCTAATAGGAACAAACATCGTAATCACAGCCCTATACTCTCTATACATATTAATCATAACACAACGCGGCAAACATACACACCATATCAACAACCTCACCCCCTCTTTCACACGTGAACATGCCCTAATAGCCCTGCATATCCTACCCTTACTACTTCTATCCCTAAACCCTAAAATCATTCTAGGTCCTCTTTACTGTAAATATAATTTAATAAAAATACTAGTTTGTGAAGCTAGCAATAGAAGTCAAAACCTTCTTATTTACCGAAAAAGTACCGCAAGAACTGCTAACTCATGCTCCCACACCTAACACTGTGGCTTTTTCAAACTTTTAAAGGATAGAAGTTATCCATTGGTCTTAGGAACCAAAAAATTGGTGCAACTCCAAATAAAAGTAATAAACTTATTCACTTCCTTTACTTTACTCACATTATTAATCTTAACAACACCTCTTCTAATATCTAACACTAACTTCTACGAAAGCAACAAGTACCAACATTATGTAAAAAACATTACCCTCTGCGCTTTCATCATTAGCTTAGTCCCAGCAACAATATATCTCCATACAAACCAAGAAGCACTCATCTCAAACTGACACTGAGTTACCATTCAAACCCTTAAACTGACACTCAGCTTTAAAATAGACTACTTCTCACTCACATTTATACCTGTAGCACTATTTATTACATGATCCATTATAGAATTCTCAATCTGGTATATACACTCTGACCCATATATTAACCAATTCTTTAAGTACCTTCTTCTTTTCCTTATCACCATACTCATCCTTGTAACAGCTAACAACCTCTTCCAACTTTTCATTGGATGAGAAGGAGTAGGCATTATATCCTTTCTACTTATCGGCTGATGATTCGGACGAGCAGATGCAAACACAGCTGCCCTCCAAGCAATCCTATACAACCGCATCGGAGACATCGGCTTCCTCTTATCAATAGCATGATTCCTATCTAACACAAACACATGAGACCTACAACAAATCTTCATACTTAGCCAAAACCCTCCAAACCTCCCTCTTATAGGACTCGTACTAGCTGCAGCTGGAAAATCTGCTCAATTTGGCCTCCACCCCTGACTCCCTTCAGCAATAGAAGGCCCCACCCCAGTCTCAGCCCTACTCCACTCAAGCACAATAGTTGTAGCAGGAGTTTTTCTACTTATCCGCTTTTATCCCCTGATAGAAAACAATAAACTCGTCCAAACAACAGCCCTCTCCCTAGGCGCCCTCACCACCCTATTCACAGCTATCTGTGCTCTCACACAGAACGACATCAAAAAAATTATTGCTTTCTCTACCTCCAGCCAACTAGGCCTAATAATAGTAACCATTGGACTTAACCAACCCCACCTAGCATTTCTCCACATCTGTACACACGCTTTCTTCAAAGCTATATTATTCCTATGCTCTGGCTCCATTATCCACAATTTAAACAACGAACAAGACATTCGAAAAATAGGAGGACTATACAAAACTCTTCCCTTCACCACAACAGCCCTCATTGTAGGATGCCTCGCATTAACAGGAATACCATTCCTAGCCGGATTCTACTCTAAAGACCCCATCATTGAAGCTGCCACTTCGTCTTATACCAACGCCTGAGCCCTACTCTTAACTCTAATCGCCACCTCCCTCACAACTATTTACAGTGCCCGCATTATCTTTTTCGCACTACTAGGACAACCCCGCTTTCCACCCCTCACTAACATTAACGAAAATAACCCCCTACTAATTAACCCCATCAAACGCCTACTAATTGGAAGCATTTCTGCCGGCTTCATCCTAACTAACAATATTCCCCCAATAACCACTCCTCTAATAACTATACCCCTACACCTAAAACTAACCGCTCTCATAGTAACAACCCTAGGCTTTATCCTCGCACTAGAAATTAATCTCAACACACAATACCTAAAACACACTCACACCTCAAACTTCTCCAATTTCTCAACCCTACTAGGATATTTTCCCACAATTATACATCGCCTACCTCCTCACCTAAACCTATCAATAAGCCAAAAACTATCAACATCTTTACTAGACCTAACTTGACTAGAAATTATCCTACCAAAAATTACAGTCTTTGTCCAAATAAAAGCCTCTACACTAACCTCAAATCAACAAGGCCTTATTAAACTTTACTTCCTATCTTTCCTCATCACCATCACCCTAAGCCTAATACTATTTAATTACCCCGAGTAATCTCCATAATAACAACAACACCAATAAACAAAGATCAACCCGTTACAATCACTAGCCAAGTCCCATAACTATATAGAGCAGCAATACCCATAGCCTCTTCACTAAAAAATCCAGAATCTCCCGTATCATAAATAACTCAATCCCCTAGCCCATTAAACTCAAACACAAATACCAATTCCTCACTCCCTAAAACATATAACACCACTGAAAACTCCACTACCAACCCTAAAAGAAACGCTCCTAACACAACTTCATTAGAAACCCAAACTTCAGGATATTGCTCAGTAGCCATAGCAGTTGTATAACCAAACACAACCAACATCCCTCCCAAATAAATTAAAAATACCATTAAACCTAAAAAAGACCCACCAAAACTTAAAATAATACCACATCCAACACCACCACCAACAATCAACCCTAAACCCCCATAAATAGGTGAAGGCTTTGAAGCTACCCCCACAAAACTAATTACAAAAATAATACTTATAATAAAAACAATATATGTCATCATTATTCTCACATGGACTCTAACCATGACCAATGACATGAAAAATCATCGTTGTTATTCAACTACAAGAACACTAATGATCAACATCCGAAAAACACACCCACTAATAAAAATTATCAACAACACATTCATTGACCTCCCCACCCCCTCAAATATCTCCTCATGATGAAACTTCGGTTCCCTACTCGGCCTCTGTCTAATCACACAAATTCTCACAGGCCTATTTCTAGCAATACATTATACACCAGACACAACAACAGCCTTCTCATCCATTGCACACATCTGCCGGGACGTCAATTACGGCTGAGTTATTCGATATCTACACGCAAACGGAGCCTCTATATTTTTCATCTGTCTCTATGCACATATCGGACGCGGCCTATACTACGGCTCCTACATCTTCCTAGAAACATGAAACATTGGAGTAATCTTACTCTTCACAGTCATAGCTACCGCATTTATAGGCTACGTCCTACCCTGAGGACAAATATCATTCTGAGGCGCAACCGTCATCACCAATCTCCTATCCGCCATTCCCTATATCGGCACTACCCTAGTTGAATGAATCTGAGGTGGTTTCTCCGTAGACAAAGCCACATTAACCCGCTTTTTCGCCCTCCACTTTATCCTCCCATTCATTATTCTAGCCCTAGCAATCGTCCACCTACTATTCCTCCATGAAACAGGATCCAACAATCCCACAGGAATTCCATCTGACATAGACAAAATCCCGTTCCACCCATACTACACAATCAAAGACACTCTAGGGGCCCTATTACTAATCCTAGTCCTACTCACATTAACCCTATTCGCACCCGACCTACTAGGAGACCCTGATAACTATACCCCAGCAAACCCACTCAGCACTCCAGCACACATCAAACCAGAATGGTACTTCTTATTTGCATACGCAATCCTACGTTCAATCCCTAACAAACTAGGAGGTGTCCTAGCCTTACTACTCTCAATCCTCATCCTGCTGTTTATCCCTCTACTCCACACATCCAAACAACGAAGCATAATATTCCGACCTTTCAGCCAACTCCTTTTCTGATTATTGATCGCAGACTTCCTAACCCTAACATGAATCGGAGGTCAACCCGTAGAACACCCCTACATAATCATAGGCCAATTAGCATCCATACTATACTTTCTCCTAATCCTAGTACTTATACCAATAGCTAGCTTAATCGAGAATAAACTGTTAAAATGAAGAGTCTTTGTAGTATAACAAAATACCCCGGCTTTGTAAACCGGAAACGGAAGAAACTACACTTCCCTAAGACTCAGGGAAGAAGTATTAACACTTCACCATCAACACCCAAAGCTGAAATTCTACATAAACTATTCCCTGAAAAAGCTTTATTGTAGAATAACCACAACCCCACAGTGCTATGTCAGTATTGAAAAATTTTATCTCACAGTACATTTACTGTATTAATCACACAAACACAACCCCCACACGCTAGTATAATAATGTTACTCTAGGACTGTATGTATGTATATACTATGTATAACTGTGCATTCATTTATTTTCACTACGGAGAGTTAAAGCTCGTAATTAATTTTTTTTATTTTACATAAGTACATAATTTGCATTAATCGTACATGTGCCCGTTCCATTAGATCACGAGCTTAATTACCATGCCGCGTGAAACCAGCAACCCGCTTGGCAGGGATCCCTCTTCTCGCACCGGGCCCATCCATCGTGGGGGTAGCTAATATTGCCTTTTATAAGACATCTGGTTCTTACTTCAGGGCCATTTTAACTTAAAATCGCCCACTCGTTCCTCTTAAATAAGACATCTCGATGGGTTAATTACTAATCAGCCCATGCTCACACATAACTGAGATTTCATGCATTTGGTTCTTCTTTTTTTGGGGGGGCCTGCACCGACTCAACATGGCCTTCAAAGAAGGCCCTGTCACAGTCAAGGAAATTGTAGCTGGACCTGTGTGTATTTTTGATTGGACTAGCACAACCAACATGTGCAGTTAAATTAATGGTCACAGGACATAGTACTCCACTATTCCCCCCGGAGTCAAAAAACTGTATCCCATAGGGGTCCAAACCCCCCTTACCCCCCACAAAACTAACCTTCTGCTTAGATATTCACCATACCCCTTGACATCTTGCCCCCTAGATTTAAAGGTTAAATTTTTAATAAATCAATACTAAATCCGACACAAGCCCCATAATGAAATTATACGAATATCTCCCGTACTCCACGA